AAATATATGACCCTTTCTTGAATGGCCCCTACCGCGGACGAGTCAAGTTTTTTTTTTCACCTTCAATCCAAAATAAAACTTCCCTAAAAAATTCCCGAGAGAGCTTTTGTATAAATAAAATTCACGGTATCCTTTTTATTATTCATTACCTAGAATTTGAACAGAAAAAAAATCCATTTGATAGCAAATCATTAAAAAAAAAAATAGATTATTTCTTGAACTTAATCAATGAATTTACAGACAAATCAAGTTTCAATTTTAAGGAGCTTGCTTTACTTCCCGAACACGAACAAGTAAGAATTGATTCACAATATGGAAAAAAAAATTATAAATTTCTATTTGATGCAGTTATAACTGATCCTAATCCTAACGATAAAAAAATCAGAAAAAAACCTATTGGAATAAAAGAAATCGGTAAAAAAGTTCCTCGATGGTCATACAAATTAATTAACGATTTAGAACTACAGGAAGGAGAACACGACGAAGGGGTAGTCGAGGATTATCAAATTCGTTCAAGAAAATCCAAACGTGTAGTGATTTTTACTGATAACCTACAAAATACCGATACTAATTCCAAAGATACTCATAATACTGATCAAACAGACGAAGTGGCTCTAATACGTTATTCACAACAACCGGATTTTCGTCGAGACATAATCAAAGGTTCCATGCGTGCTCAAAGACGTAAAACAGTTATTTGTAAACCCTTTCAAGCAAATGTGCATTCACCCCTTTTTTTTGATAGAATAGACAAAGACTTTTTTTCTTTTGATATTTCGGGGCTGATGAAAATCACTTTTAAAAATTGGATATGGAAAAACACAGAATTAAAAAATTCAGATTATACAGAGAAAAAGACAAAAGACAGTGAGCAAAAAAAAGAAAAGGACAAAAGAGAAGAAGACAAAAGAAGAGAGAAAGGGCGTATAGAAATAGCAGAAGCATGGGATAGTATTCTACTTGCTCAAATAATAAGAGGTCTTTTGTTAGTAACCCAATCTTTTTTTAGAAAAAAAATTCTATTACCCTTCTTAATAATAGTTAAAAATATCATCCGTATACTAGTATTTCAATTTCCCGAATGGTCCGAGGATTTAAAGGATTGGAATAGAGAAATGCATGTTAAATGTACTTATAATGGCGTTCAATTATCAGAAACAGAATTTCCGAAAAACTGGTTAACAGACGGTATTCAGATAAAGATCCTATTTCCTTTTCGTCTGAAACCGTGGCACAAATCTAAGCTACAAGAACCTTATAATGATCCGGTGAAAAAGAAAAGAAACAGACAAAAAAATGATTTTTGTTTTTTAACGGTTTGGGGAATGGAAACCGAACTGCCCTTTGGCTCTCCCCGAAAACAACCTTCGTTTTTTGAACCTATTTTTAAAGAACTCAAAAAAAAAAATAAAAAATTGACAAAGAAGTGTTTTCTAGTTCTAAGAATTTTAAATGAAAGAACAAAATTTTTTCTAAATGTTTCAAAAGAAACAAAAAAATGGTTTATTAAAAGCATTCTAGTTCTAAAAGAAATAGTAAAAGAACTCGCAAAAAGAAACCCAATTATATTATTTGGATTGAAAGAAATAGAAATATATCAATTAAGTGAAACTCAAAAAGAAAACGATTCAATAATAAATAATCAGATAATTCATGAATCGGTCAGTAAAATTCGATCTACAGATTGGACAAATTATTCATTAACAAAAAAAAAAATAAAAAATCTGACTGATAGAACAAACACAATCCTAAATCAAATAGAAAAAAAAAAAGGATTTATAATCCCAGATATGTATATTAGTCCTAACAAAAAAAGTTATGATGATAAAAGATTTGAACCGCCAAAAAATATTTGGCAGATATTAAAAAGAAAAAATACTCGACTAATACGTAGATCGGATTATTTTATAAAATTTTTTCTCGTTGAAAGGATATATATGGATATCTTTTTATGGGTCATTAATATTCCCAATATCAATGCACAACTTTTTCAGGAATCAACAAAAAAAATTCTTACTAAATACATTTCCAATAAGAAAGATATTTACAATAATGAAACAAATCAAGAACGAATTTATAAAATAAATCAAAGTATAATTAACTTTATTTCGATTATAAAAAAGTCACTTTCGAATATTAGGAATAAAAGTACACAGACTCTTTTTGACTTATCTTACTTGTCACAAGCATATGTATTTTACCAATTATCACAACCCCCAGCTTTTAACTTATATAAGTTAAGATCCGTTTTTCAATATAATGGAACGTCTTTTTTTCTTAAAAATGAAATAAAGGATTATTTTGTTGGAACACAGAAACTATTTAATTCCGAATTAAGACATAAGAACCCCCGAAATTCTGGAATGAATCAACGGAAAAATGGGTTTTTGTTAAAGAGTCATTATCAATATGATTTATCTACGATTAGATGGTCTAGATTAGTACCACAAAAATGGAGAAATAGGGTCAATCAAAACTCTATAGACCAAAATCAACATTTAAAGAAATGTGATTCATATGAAAAAAACCCATTAATTCACTCCGAAAAACAAAAAAATTTTGAAGCGGAGTCATTACCAACTAAAAAAGAAAATTTTAAAAAACAATATAAATATGATCTTTTATCCTATAAATTTATATCACCTAAATCTATTAATTATGAATATAAGCAGAACCCATCTATTTATGGATTACCATTACAAGTAAATAATAAGCAAGTACAAGTAAATAATAAGCAAGTACAAGTAAATAATAAGCAAGAGATTTTTTATAATTATAGCACACATAAACGAAAAATATTTAATGTGCCGGAGAGTATCCCTATCAATAATTATCGAGTCGAAGATAATATTATAGATATGGAGAAAAATCCGGATAGAAAATATTTTGATTGGATAATTCTCGATTTTTGTCTTAGAAAGAAAGTCGATATTGAGGCTTGGATCAATATTGATACTGACACCAATAGTAATAAATATACTAAGACTAGTAAGACTCGTACGAATAATTATCAACAAATAGTTGAGAAGATCGACACAAAAGGTCTTTTTTATCTCACGATTCATCAAAATAAAGAAATCAACCTATCCAATTTCAATAAAAAAAAAAAACTTTTTGATTGGATGGGAATGAATGAAGAAATACGAAGTTGTCCCATATCGAATCTGGAACTTTGGTTCTTCCCAGAATTCTTGATACTTCATAATGCGTATAAGATTAAACCGTGGGCCATACCAATCAAATTAATTCTTTTAAATTTGAATATAAATGAAAATGCTAGTGAAAATAAAAGTATCGCTAGAAAGAAAAAAGGAGATATTGTTATATCAATATTTGCGAATGAAAAAAAATATCTTGAATTAAAAAACCGAAATCAAGGAGAAAAAGAATCCGCAAGCCAAGCATATTTTGAATCATCTCTCTCAAACCAAGAAAAGGATGTTGAAGAAGATTATGTAGGATCAGACATGAAAAAAGATAGAAATAAAAAACAATACAAGAAAAATACGGAAGCGGAGTTTGATTTTTTCCTAAAAAGATATTTGCGTTTTCAATTGAGATGGGATGATGTTTTAAATCAAAAAATGATCAATAACATCAAAATATATTGTCTCCTGCTTAGACTGATAAATCCAAGAGAAGTTTCCATATCCTCTATTGAAAGGGGAGAATTGAGTCTGGATATTTTACTGATTCAGAAAGATTTCACTCTTACAGAATTGATGAAAAAAGGAATATTGATTATCGAACCCGTTCGCCTGTCTATAAAAAACGAAGGACAATTTATTATGTATCAAACCATAGGTATTTCGTTGGTTCATAAGAGTAAGCATGAAATAAATCAAAGGTACCGAGCAAAAAGCCCTGTTGATAAGAAGAATTCTGACGAATTCATTGCAAAACATCAAAAGATGGCTGGAAATAGAGAAAACAATCATTATGATTTATTTGTTCCGGAACATATTTTATCCCCTAGACGTCGTAGAGAATTGAGAATTCGAATTTGTTTTCATTCTAGGAATAGAAACGATCTGCCTCGAAATACAACATTTTGTAATGGACAGAAGGTAAACAGTCAAGTTTTGGATAAAAGCAAAGGATATACAAATAAACTAATTAAAATGAAATTAAAGTTTTTTCTTTGGCCTAATTATCGATTCGAAGATTTAGCTTGTATGAATCGCTATTGGTTTGATACCAATAATGGCAGTCGTTTCAGTCTGGTAAGGATACATATGTATCCGCGATTGAAAATTCGTTAATGGTACATTTTTTTCCTCTATTTCCCGTACCATGATCTATGAAAACAAAAAAAGCACACATGCATTGTCTTACATTCCATTCTGATACATGATTCAATGACATATCCATTAGATCTAGACACGATAACCAATTCTATTATTTTCATTTTAGGTCTCTATTTTTTATCTTTTGTGAGTACAGAAAACCTTTTTTGTATACCTAGTCGAATCCTATTTTATTTGATCAAATTGGGAATTATTAAAAAAATAAAGATTATTGTGTATACTAAATTAAACTGAATGGCATTATTATTATTGATCAATAAAACTACCTAGCACTAAAAAGAGGGGGGAAGAAGATTTCATTTTATGGTAAAAAATTCATTCATCTCTGTTATTTCGCAAGAAGAAAAAAAGGGGTCTATTGAATTTCAAATATTCAGCCTCACCAATAGGATACGAAAACTTTCTTCACACTTGGAATTGCATAGAAAAGACTATTTATCTCAGAGAGGCCTACGTAAAATTTTGGGAAAACGCCAACGGTTGCTGTCTTATTTGTCAAAGAAAAATAGAATATGTTATAAAGAATTAATTAATAGGTTAGCTATTCGGGAATCAAAAAATCGTTAATTTGAAGAGACTTTTTGAATTATTTGATTTATTAGATCTTGAATTTTAATGAACTTATTTTAGTTTTCAGCAATTCATGAAAGAATGAATCGAGGAAAAACATATGAATATACCAGCTACAAGAAAAAACCTCATGATAGTAAATATGGGCCCCCACCACCCATCAATGCATGGTGTTCTTCGACTCATCGTTACTCTAGATGGTGAAGATGTTGTTGACTGTGAACCAATATTGGGCTATTTACATCGAGGGATGGAAAAAATTGCGGAAAACCGAACAATTATACAATATCTGCCTTATGTAACACGTTGGGATTATTTAGCTACTATGTTCACAGAAGCAATAACCGTAAACGGACCGGAACAGTTGGGAAATATTCAAGTACCTAAAAGAGCCAGCTATATCAGAATAATTATGTTGGAGTTGAGTCGTATAGCTTCTCATCTGTTATGGCTCGGTCCTTTTATGGCAGATATTGGGGCACAGACGCCCTTCTTTTATATTTTCCGAGAAAGAGAATTAATATATGATCTATTCGAAGCTGCCACCGGTATGAGAATGATGCATAATTATTTTCGTATCGGAGGAGTAGCGGCTGATCTACCTCATGGCTGGATAGATAAATGTTTGGATTTTTGCGATTATTTTTTAACAGGAATTTCGGAATATCAAAAACTTATTACACGAAATCCTATTTTTTTAGAACGAGTTGAAGGAGTCGGCATTATTGGTACGGAGGAAGTAATAAATTGGGGTTTATCAGGACCGATGTTGCGAGCTTCCGGAATACAATGGGATCTTCGTAAAGTTGATCATTATGAGTGTTACGACGAATTTGATTGGGAAGTACAGTGGCAAAAAGAAGGGGATTCATTAGCTCGTTATCTAGTCCGAATTGGTGAAATGACGGAATCCATAAAAATTATTCAACAGGCTCTGGAAGGAATTCCGGGAGGGCCATATGAGAATTTAGAAATCCGATACTTTGATAGAGAAAGGAATCCCCAATGGAATGATTTTGAATATCGGTTTATTAGTAAAAAACCTTCTCCTACGTTTGAATTGCCGAAACTAGAACTCTATGGGAGAGTCGAAGCTCCAAAAGGAGAATTGGGAATTTTTCTGATAGGGGATCGGAGCGGTTTTCCTTGGAGATGGAAAATTCGCCCACCAGGTTTTATCAATTTGCAAATTCTTCCTCAGTTAGTTAAAAGAATGAAATTGGCTGATATTATGACGATACTAGGTAGCATAGATATCATTATGGGAGAAGTTGATCGTTGAAATGATAATTGATACAACAGAAGTACAAGATATCAATTCTTTTTCTAGATTTGAATTTTTAAAAGAAGTCTATGGAATTATATGGTTCCTTATTCCTATTTTTACTCCGGTATTGGGCATCACGATAGGTGTATTGGTAATTGTATGGTTAGAAAGAGAAATATCCGCGGGGCTACAACAACGTATTGGACCTGAATACGCCGGTCCTTTGGGAGTTCTTCAAGCTATAGCAGATGGGGTAAAACTTCTTTTCAAAGAAAATCTTCTTCCATCTAGAGGAGAAACTCGTTTATTCAGTATCGGACCATCCATAGCAGTCATATCAATTTTACTAAGTTATTCAGTAGTGCCTTTTGGCTATCGCCTTGTTTTAGCAGATCTCAATATGGGTGTTTTTTTATGGATTGCCATTTCAAGTATTGCTCCCATTGGACTTCTTATGTCAGGATACGGGTCAAATAATAAATATTCCTTTTTAGGTGGTCTACGAGCCGCTGCTCAATCGATTAGTTATGAAATACCATTAACTTTATGTGTGTTATCAATATCTCTACGTGTGATTCGTTGAAACATAAATTCGTCTCTATTCTTTTCTTTCGAGGAACGGGGCTGAATGAATTGAGTAGATATCTTCATTTTTTTATTCATTATTCGGATTGATGAACTAAATCAGATAGTTAGATGAGTGAAATAAAACGGCTTATATAAAAATTCGCAGTAAAAAGATTAAGTCTCATTTTCTATGTATAAGAGTTAAAGAGTTGAGCGGGAATAAACATAAACAGAAGATACCGTTTACCCCAAGATTGGTTAATTAGTCATCCTGACTTGAAACGGGCTCAAAGGATCAACCGTATTGAGTTTTCAATATCGTTTGTATGTCTTTTCATACATGTATTACCATAACATAATAACATAACGGGCGATTGAACAAAATCGAGTGGATGGTTAGAAACACCAAGATACGCAAAGGATTAGTAATGGATATTGCGTAAATTATCCAAAAGGACATTCCTTTATAATATACAAAGCAAAGAATACTAATTGGGGCTTTAAGTTAGTAGAAATGATCAGGCAGTACTTCCCACAATTCCGATTCAGAGTATGCTCCTATCCACTGATTAAATAAATTACTATTGGGAACGAAATAATCCTTTATTTGAATTTGATTTTGTAAGCCCCTCTTTTTTTTTTTCAGAAATAGAAAGAAGAATAGGAACAAAAAAAAAGGAATACAATAGAAAAAGAATAAAAAAGATCTTTTTTATTCTTTCTTTCCTTTTATTTCCTATATCAATATTCATATCGACACAATTCGTGTCATAATTCATGAATTAATGTATAATTCTTTTTTTTAAGTGAAAACGGCGGGTTATTGATATCTTTACAAAGAGTATTTTATTGAAGAATTAAGTTATTACTCACCGAAGAAAAATTGAAATAATTATGGAAATTATTAAAGAAAGGAGGAGATCAATTCAGAAGTGCTTTTTTTATTAATTTTTTTATTATTTATTTCATTAAATATTAATTCAATACAGACAGAATTCAATTGGTCTAATTCGGGACCGTACGTTTGATCTTATCGATCTTATAAATAAACATATCAAGATAAAACGACCCGGTCCTTAGATTTATTTAAGGCCCTCAAGGAGCCGTATGAGGTGAAAATCTCATGTACGGTTCTGTAATAGCGATGGGACCAGTGGTGGTATCACCGACTATGATTATCTAATAGTTCAAGTACAGTTGATATAGTTGAGGCGCAATCAAAATATGGTTTGGGGGGATGGAATTTGTGGCGTCAACCTATAGGGTTTATCATTTTTCTAATTTCTTCCCTAGCAGAATGTGAGAGATTACCTTTTGATTTACCAGAAGCGGAAGAAGAATTAGTAGCAGGTTATCAAACCGAATACTCGGGTATCAAATTTGGTTTATTTTACGTTGCTTCCTATCTAAACCTATTAGTTTCTTCATTATTTGTAACAGTTCTTTACTTGGGGGGTTGGAATATCTCTATTCCAAATATATTTGGTTCGGAACTTTTTGATTTTGAAATAAATAAACGCTATGGAGTTTTTGGAGCGACAATCGGTATCTTTATTACATTAGCTAAAACTTATTTGTTCTTATTCATTCCTATCACAACAAGATGGACTTTACCTAGGCTAAGAATGGACCAACTGTTGAATCTTGGATGGAAATTTCTTTTACCTATTTCTCTCGGGAATCTATTATTAACAACTTCTTTCCAACTCTTTTCACTGTAAGGAAATATTCTATATTCACAACTTGGCTCAAACAAGAGAAATAAACAAACATAAAAATATTCATATATATATTCACGATATGTTCCCTATGGTAACTGGGTTCATGAATTATGGTCAACAAACGGTACGAGCTGCAAGGTACATTGGTCAAAGTTTCATGATTACCTTATCCCACGCAAATCGTTTACCTGTCACTATTCAATATCCTTATGAAAAACTAATCACCGCGGAGCGTTTCCGTGGTCGAATCCATTTTGAATTTGATAAATGTATTGCTTGTGAAGTATGCGTTCGTGTATGTCCTATAGATCTACCCGTCGTTGATTGGAAATTGGAAACTGATCTTCGCAAGAAACGATTGCTTAATTACAGTATAGATTTCGGAATCTGTATATTTTGTGGTAACTGCGTTGAGTATTGTCCAACAAATTGTTTATCAATGACTGAAGAATATGAACTTTCTACTTATGATCGTCACGAATTAAATTATAATCAAATTGCTTTGGGCCGTTTACCAATGTCAGTAATTGACGATTATACAATTCGAACAATTTTGAATTCGCCTCAAATAAAAAATAAGTAAATCCCTTTATTAAAGAAAAATTTCGAATAGTTACTTTTTGATCTAAAGGAATGAGATTTCTTTCGTTTTGTTTGGTCAATACTTATAAATCCCAAATATTCGTTGGTTGGTAAGAATCCCGTCTTAATTTGGATTGAAAATTAATTAATTACTATCCATAGATTAGAGAATTATTTCGAAATAAAGTTTCGTATTCGAACTACTCTTTCAGATAAAGAATCCCATTAGTCCAATACTTGTACCCACATTAATTCACATCCCCTAGCCTTAGGATTTAATTCAATTAGGAATTGATTATAAATCATAAATAATTTTTTCTGGTCGGGTCTCAATAAGGTCATGAAAAACATTTCGATTTGTTTATCTCTTTTTACATATAATGGATTTGCCCGGACCAATACACGATTTTCTTTTAGTCTTTCTAGGATCGGGTCTTATATTAGGAGGTATAGGAGTAGTATTACTTCCCAACCCAATTTATTCCGCCTTTTCATTGGGGCTGGTTCTTGTTTGTATATCCTTATTCTATATTCTATTAAACTCTTATTTTGTAGCTACTGCACAACTCCTTATTTACGTGGGAGCTATAAATGTTTTAATCCTATTTGCTGTGATGTTCATGAATGGTTCAGAATATTACAAAGATTTTCATCTTTGGACCGTTGGGAGTGGGGTTACTTTGCTGGTTTGTACAAGTCTTTTTGTTTTCCTAATGACTACTATTACAGATACGTCATGGTACGGGATTATTTGGACTACAAGGTCAAACCAGATTATAGAGCAAGATTTGATAAGTAATAGTCAACAAATTGGAATTCATTTATCAACAGATTTTTTTCTTCCATTTGAATTCATTTCAATAATTCTTTTAGCCGCTTTGATCGGTGCAATTGCTGTGGCGCGCCAGTAATAAATAAATCTATAGAATTAGCAACGGCAATCCAACTGAAACTTCATTCTATGCTATCACATCCGTTTCTCTTCAATATATAATATATAATTAAAAAATTTTGATGTATAAAATAGAAATTCTTCTATTCGATGTATTACCGATATATTTCTATGTTCCGTACTTTTTATATTCTAGTCAATTGAACCCGTTGAATTGTTGTTCCTATTATATTGAAACGAATCAAAATTGAATTGATAAGGAGTTGGTCAATGATGCTCGAACATGTACTTGTTTTGAGTGCCTACTTATTTTCTATTGGTATCTATGGATTGATCACAAGCCGAAATATGGTTAGAGCTCTTATGTGTCTTGAACTTATACTGAATGCAGTTAATATAAATTTTGTAACATTTTCTGATTTTTTTGATAGTCGTCAATTAAAAGGAAATATTTTTTCCATTTTTGTTATAGCTATTGCAGCCGCTGAAGCAGCTATTGGACCAGCTATTGTTTCGTCAATTTATCGTAACAGAAAATCAACTCGTATTAATCAATCGAATTTGTTGAATAAATAGTATTCATCAAAGAAATGAGAATATTCATAAACTCGAATTAGCATGTATTATACATTATTATACATAATGTATCATCATGCTTGCGAAAATGGAAAAAATCAAAGTATCTTGGCTCCCTTCCACGAGTCGGTCCAGAAGTAGATTGATTAAAAAGGTTCTGGTAAATCATTGATTCATCTGGTGTCTAAATATACGATTCATTTCTAAGTTTACCAGATCGAAAATTTATGATATTCAAAAAATTTATAGATCCAATGTCACATTCAGTAAAGATTTATGATACGTGTATAGGGTGTACTCAATGTGTCCGAGCCTGCCCCACGGACGTATTAGAAATGATACCTTGGGACGGGTGTAAAGCTAAGCAAATTGCTTCTGCTCCAAGAACAGAGGACTGTGTCGGTTGTAAGAGATGTGAATCCGCCTGTCCAACGGATTTCTTGAGTGTTCGAGTTTATTTATGGCATGAAACAACTCGAAGTATGGGGCTAGCTTATTAATACGTTCCAGAAAACCCTACTTGAATATATTTGATTTTTTTTACTTTTACCGACAAAAACCCGCGCTCAAAATACAAAATACTATATTTTGATTTTTGAGCACGGGTTTTTCTGGTCCAAGCGTATCTTGTTTTTACCACGAATTATTTTCCTTGGTTAACGATAGTTGTAGTTTTGCCAATATCCGTGGGTTCCTTAATTTTCTTTCTCCCTCATAGAGGAAATAAAGTAATTAGGTGGTATACTATTTGTATCTGCATAATAGAACTACTTCTAACAACCTATACATTTGGTTATCATTTCCAATTGGACGATCCATTAATCCAACTGACAGAGAATTATAAATGGATCCATTTGTTTTCTTTTTACTGGAGGTTGGGAATAGATGGAATTTCTATTGGACCTATTTTACTGACAGGATTTATCACTACTTTAGCTACTTTAGCGGCTCGGCCAGTTACTCGCGATTCCCGATTATTCCATTTCCTGATGTTAGCAATGTATAGCGGTCAAATAGGACCATTTTCTTCTCAAGACCTTTTACTTTTTTTCATCATGTGGGAGTTAGAATTAATTCCAGTTTACCTACTTCTATCCATGTGGGGAGGAAAGAAACGTTTGTATTCAGCTACAAAATTTATTTTGTACACCGCAGGAAGTTCTGTTTTTTTATTAATCGGAGTTCTAGGTATTGGTTTATATGGTTCTAATGAACCAACATTCAATTTTGAAACATCAGCTAATCAATCGTATCCTGTAGCGCTGGAAATTTTATTTTATATTGGATTTTTTATTGCTTTTGCTGTCAAATCACCGATTATACCCTTACATACATGGTTACCAGACACCCACGGAGAGGCACATTACAGTACTTGTATGCTTCTAGCCGGAATCTTATTAAAAATGGGAGCGTATGGATTGGTTCGGATAAATATGGAATTATTCCCTCACGCTCATTCTATATTTTCTCCCTGGTTGATCATAGTAGGCACAATTCAAATAATCTATGCAGCTTCAACGTCTCCAGGGCAACGTAATTTAAAAAAAAGAATAGCTTATTCCTCCGTATCTCATATGGGTTTCATAATTATTGGAATTGGTTCTATAAGCGATACAGGACTCAACGGGGCCATTTTACAAATAATCTCTCATGGGTTTATTGGCGCTGCGCTTTTTTTCTTGGCAGGAACGAGTTATGATAGAATACGTCTTGTTTATCTCGACGAAATGGGCGGAATGGCTATTGCAATTCCAAAAATATTCACGACTTTCAGTATCTTGTCGATGGCTTCTCTTGCATTACCGGGTATGAGCGGTTTTGTTGCAGAATTGATAGTATTTTTTGGAATCCTTACTAGCCAAAAATTTCTTTTAATGACAAAAATAGTAATTACTTTTGTAATGGCAATTGGAATGATATTAACTCCTATTTATTCGTTATCTATGTTACGCCAGATGTTCTATGGATACAAGCTTTTTAATGCCCCCAATTCTTATTTTTTTGATTCTGGGCCACGAGAGTTATTTGTTTCAATCTCTATACTTCTACCTGTAATAGCTATTGGTATTTATCCGGATTTCGTTTTCTCACTATCAGTTGAGAAGGTTGAAGCTATTCTATCTAATTTTTTTAGCGATAGTTTTCCTTAAGAAATCAAAACATCAAAAAGAAATCCTATGATTTTGAAAATTGGTCGTTGTAAAATGAAAAAAAAAAAAAAAAAACTTTTCTTTTCTTAAGTTCAAGTAAAATAAAAAAAATGAATTTATGTTTAGTATCTAGTCGAATTTGATTCTATTAGATTAGACTAGAAAACTATTGATTCATTCTATGACATTTAAATCTGACAATAGTGGCAGAATTATACCGCTTCAATTTGGATTGAAAAAAGAAAGAAAAAAGAAGAGGTAAGTAAAGTCAAATAGTCTTCTTCACAGTATACATACTATGACTGGAATTCTATTTTAACTAGAAATGTAAGCCGTTGAGAATCCTTTGAATTTGAATCAAGTAATGAAAATGAAGTGATTCAGGGGATTCTCAATAGCTTACACGAAGTTTTCTTATATATATATGCTTACGTTGTCCTATGTTTGTATTCGTCAAGTCCGTTCTTCAATTCAATTAGATGTTAATGGAAATGAACCATAACTGTGGAACCCTATTCCTAATAGATTAACTCCAAAATAGCATATCCAAATTATGAGAAAGCCCATCGAGGCCACAATTGCGGAATTTAGACTTTCAAAAACTTTTCGAGTATGTAAATAAATCGCAAATATAGTCCAAGTAATAAAAGCCCAAGTCTCTTTGGGATCCCAATTCCAATATGACCCCCATGCTTCATTAGCCCACACCGCTCCCGAAAGAATACCTATGGTTAAAAAAAGAAACCCTAGGCTAATAATACGATAACTCCAAAGATCTAATTGTTGAATTAATTGAGATCTGTAATAATTACTAGAAGAACGAAACGAAGTCTTTCGTAAAACACAGGTTCTTTCACTCGCGTATTGAATCTTTCCGAAGGAAAATGGTTCATTTATGAAGTTCTTGCTTTTACTAATACTAAAAATCTTTATGAATTTTCGAAATGTAATGACTAGAAGAGCTAGTGATAATAATGATCCGCACAAAAGGGCCGCATAGCCTAAGACCATCATACTTACGTGCATCATTAACCAATGGGATTGAAGAGCAGGGACTAATATTGCAGATTGATGCGTTTCGGTTAAAAGACCCGAAGTAGCAAAACCTTGGGTAAAAATAGCACTTGGGGCGGTTATTGCGTTTAAATTGAAACGGTTTTTTTTTTTATTAAAGTAGGGAACCAGATGAATAATGGAGAAACTCCATGAAAGAAAGATTAATGATTCATATAAATCACTTAATGGTAAATGTCCCAAATAAATCCAACGGGTAAATAATAATCCTGTTATACAGAAAAAAGTAGCTAGCATGCCTTTTTCGGACGAATCAGATAGCCCTACGATTTCATCGACTAATAAGGTTATTAAATGCACTGTAATTACAATTGAAACGACCGAAAAGGATATATGAGTTAATATATGCTCTAAAGTTGAAAATATCATAAAATTTGAATTTAAAAATTAAAAACAAGGAAGGTCTTTCAATTACAATTATAGGAATTGAAATTGGATTCATTATAGGATTTCGTTTTAATAGGACTTACTCCTTTAGTTTAGAAAATGCCATGCCGCCACTCGGACTCGAACCGAGATGCTCTAGCACTGCTTCCTAAGAGCAGCGTGTCTACCGATTTCACCATAGCGGCTTGCTCGAAACCATACTAACCCTTTTTTATTCAATCGTCGAGTAGGAAACTTTTTAATTGATGAATAAAAACTTGTTTAAAAATTAGGGATTTGAATGGACCAATTTCAGTAATAATCCTTCTTTTTATCATTTAATTTATTATACAATTCAATTTTTTATTTATGTTTAGTATCTAGTCGAATTTGATTCTATTAGATTAGACTAGAAAACTATTGATTCATTCTATGACATTTAAATCTGACAATAGTGGCAGAATTATACCGCTTCAATTTGGATTGAAAAAAGAAAGAAAAAAGAAGAGGTAAGTAAAGTCAAATAGTCTTCTTCACAGTATACATACTATGACTAGGATGTCGATTTTATTTAACTTAACACCGGGGGTTTCCTAATTTTTTTGTTTATGCTCTACTAAAATGGAACTGTTGTACCTAGATAGTTCTGACTTCAATCCAGAGATAAAATTTTTTTCAAACAAAAAAACCGATTTTCGAATTCATTAGATAAAACTTTTTTGATTCTATTATATAAAGTAAAGAGAAAAATAATTTCAATTTCTTATTATATTAATATTGATATTGATCGGATCAAAACATTAAAGAATCGAAATTATTCCTTTTATTTCTATTATTATTATTTTATTAGAAAGGCATAATCGAAATAAATTCTTATTTTTATTATCAATTTGATAAATTATCCTATTTTTCTAACTTATAAAAAAAAAAATACATTATAAACATTATAAAAAACTTCAAATGAAAAACAAACTAAACTAGACTCTTTTTCGAGCCGGACCAATTCCGATTTTTCCAACCTTTGATTATTTATTTGTCGCACAAAAAAAACTTTTTGAACTTCTCGTAGAAAGAGATTTCGCTAACGAAAAAGCTTTCAATGCTACCCAATACCCCTTCCTTTTCCAAATATTTTTACGAATTCGTTTTTTTGATATAGAGGTGCGTTTTTTTGGAACTGCCATTAAAGAATTCTAATAGGTTATTTATTGCTATAGTTGGATGTCAAAGACATCTATTGTTCCAACCCAATTGCTCTTTACTATATAATTCTAATTATCTATCTATTTTTTTCTAGATTGTATTCCCTTGATAAAAATATGGATATAGAAAAATCGCATAAAATATTACCAGAAACATAAATTTTATGTTATTCTTTAAAAAGAATCAAAAAAAAAATTATTTTTCTATTAATTGAATTGACCAAGTTCGAGAAAAGAATACATCTAATTTTCATTTAAAAATTGGAATGAGACAGGATAGATTATTTTATAAAAATAAAAACTATTTTAGGAATTCCATTTTTTCATTTTTTGTATCTTCATATGATTTGACTTAATAATTTATGTTTAGTATCTAGTCGAATTTGATTCTATTAGATTAGACTAGAAAACTATTGATTCATTCTATGACATTTAAATCTGACAATAGTGGCAGAATTATACCGCTTCAATTTGGATTGAAAAAAGAAAGAAAAAAGAAGAGGTAAGTAAAGTCAAATAGTCTTCTTCACAGTATACATACTATGACTAAACCAAAGTACTTTGGTTTTTTTTTTTCACGAGTACCTCGGCCATATCATTTCACCAATTCTAACCTCGTGTTTTGAAATAAACTATTTGAGGTAGTTGAATCAGAATAATTTAATTAAAGCCAGAAAATTCTATTTAAGGTTTGTATGTCTTAACTTTTTATTATTTATTAACCGACCCCTTTCAAAAGAAATAAGAGCCGATGAATCAGAAACAATTAATTAAGATAAATTTTTTTTTTTATGGAATATACATATCAATACTCATGGATCATACCTTTCATTCCCCTTCCAACCCCTTTGTTAGTAGGAGTAGGACTTCTACTTTTTCCGACGGCAATAAAAAACCTTCGTCGTATGTGGGTTTTTCCTAGTGTTTTACTGTTAAGTATAGTTATGGTTTTTTCAGCTCATATATTTATTCAACAAATAAATAATAGTTCTATCTATCTATATGGATGGTCTTGGACCATCCATAATGATTTTTCTTTAGAATTTGGCTATTTAATTGATCCCCTTACTTCTCTTATGTTAATATTAATTACTACTGTTGGAATTATGGTTCTGATTTATAGTGATAATTATATGGCTCATGATCGGGGATATTTGAGGTTTTTTGCTTATATGAGTTTTTCTAATACTTCAATGTTAGGATTAGTTACTAGTTCAAATTTGATACAAATTTATTTTTTTTGGGAATTGGTTGGAATGTGTTCTTATCTATTAATAGGCTTTTGGTTCACACGACCTATTGCGGCGAATGCTTGTCAAAAAGCGTTTGTAACTAACCGCGTAGGGGATTTTGGTTTATTATTAGGAATTTTGGGTTTTTATTGGATAACGGGTAGTTTAGAATTTCGGGATTTGTTCGAAATATTCAATAACGTGGTTTATAATAATGAAGTTAATTTTTTATTTGTTACTTTGTGTGCCTTTCTATTATTTGCCGGTGCAATTGCGAAATCTGCCCAATTTCCCCTTCATGTATGGTTACCCGATGCTATGGAAGGACCTACCCCTATTTCGGCTCTTATACACGCTGCTACTATGGTAGCAGCGGGAATTTTTCTTGTAGCTCGGCTTTTTCCGCTTTTCATAGTTATACCTTTCATAATGAATCTAATAGCTTTGATTGGTATAATAACATTACTTTTAGGAGCCACTTTTGCTCTTGTTCAAAAAGATATTAAGAGAGGTCTAGCTTATTCTACAATGTCTCAATTGGGTTATATGATGTTGGCTCTAGGTATGGGGTCTTATCGAGCTGCTTTATTTCATTTGATTACTCATGCTTATTCGAAAGCATTGTTATTTTTAGGGTCCGGATCCATTATTCATTCAATGGAAACTATTGTTGGATATTCTCCAAATAAAAGTCAGAATATGGTTCTTATGGGCGGTTTAAGAAAACATGTACCAATTACAAAAACTGCGTTTTTATTAGGTACACTTTCTCTTTGTGGTATTCCACCCCTTGCCTGTTTTTGGTCCAAAGATGAAATTCTTAATGATAGTTGGTTATATTCACCAATTTTTGCAATAATAGCTTGTTCCACAGCAGGATTAACTGCATTTTATATGTTTCGGATCTATTTACTTACTTTTGAAGGACACTTAAATGTTCATTTTCAAACTTACAGCGGCAAAAAAAAAAGCCCGTTCTATTCAATATCTCTAT